ATATGTTAATTCAACTACATGATAAATTATAATTCATAATATACAATTTACATTATCATATGTTAATTCAACTACATGATAAATTATAATTCATAATATACAATTTACATTATCATATGTTAATTCAACTACATGATAAATTATAATTCATAATATACAATTTACATTATCATATGTTAATTCAACTACATGATAAATTATAATTCATAATATACAGTTTACATTATTGTGTATTTACACACATGATAAATTATAATTCATAATATACAATTTACATTATCATATGTTAATTCAACTACATGATAAATTATAATTCATAATATACAGTTTACATTATTGTGTATTTACACACATGATAAATTATAATTCATAATATACAATTTACATTATCATATGTTAATTCAACTACATGATAAATTATAATTCATAATGTACAATTTACATTATCATATGTTAATTCAACTACATGATAAATTATAATTCATAATATACAGTTTACATTATTGTGTATTTACACACATGATAAATTATAATTCATAATATACAGTTTACATTATCATATGTTAATTCAGCTACATGATAAATTATAATTCATAATATACAGTTTACATTATTGTGTATTTACACACATGATAAATTATAATTCATAATATACAATTTAATACTGGGGATATATTAAATATATATTTTATTATAATACTATAAATATAGTTATATTAAACTTTTAATATCTTGGAACACATATTTAAATCCCTGACTACATTATTAATATAATAATTCTTCTTATAATAGCTGTAAGAGGTCTATATTTATTGTTGTACCATATTTTATTAATTAACAATAGTAATGATTTCTTCTTATGAAGTAGGATTTTATATTTATTAATTTTAATTTGGGGAATTATTTTTAATGAGTAAGAGTTCTAGAAGTATATAAGGAGGACCGGAGGGCCGATTGTCTGGGGGGAAACATATATATGGAACTATTTGATCTGTTGGAATTTAGTAGGAATGCTAAAGATGGAGATAGAATATATATAAGTTAAAGGTACATATAATAAATTATATCTAATAAATAGATATAATAGTTAGATATTTATAGCGAACTAAATGTGAGCTAGGAATAGCATAACTATTAGTATATGACATATGGAATGAATATTACATATGGAATGGTATAGTTAATTAGTATCTGAACCAAGTCCAGAGGAACTATGGACCGGGGTTAGACCGAGCTTGCGAGGGGGAAAATCTTCGCCGTTCCACCTTAAAGGTGTTGATTTTATAATAATAAATATATATAAATTTGATTCTGGTTTAAGAAAAACTATAATAGCTTTAAAAATTTTGATGAGTTTAATATGTAAGTTTTTGCATGATGTTTTATATTCTTAAAAAGAATATAATTAATTTATTATTCGCAGTTTTTAATTTTATTTATTTAATAATTTAAGAAATAGTTAATTATAAGATGACTAGCAAAAATTGTGCCAGCAGCTGCGGTTATACAATTAGTTAGAGTTATTTTTATTAGACTTCCATTAGTTTGTATATATTGAATATAATATTTTTATTTTTAAGTGAAATTTAAATTAGAATATATTATTTTGGTACTATATTATGGGAAATTCTCTTTATTAAACTAGGATTAGATACCCTATTATAAGGAATGTAAATTTTTGTCTTAGTATTATAAGTCATGATCTTTAAATTGAAAGAATTTGACGGTAATTTTAATCATTTTAGAGGAACCTGTTCTGTAATTGATAATCCACGATGAATTTTACCTTTATTATTTGTCTGTATATCTCTGTCTGAGTGAATGTTTTATTAGAATTATTTTCTTCAATTTTTATTGAAATTTATGTCAGGTCAAGGTGCAACTATATAAAGGTTTGAAATGGGTTACATTTAATATTAATATAATTTATTGGATTAATTTATGTAGTTTTAATTTATGAAATAGGATTTAATTGTAATGTTTAATATATATTATTCATGATATATGTTCTTGATTAAGTACATATCGCCCGTCACTCTCATTAATAAGATGGGATAAGTCGTAACAAAGTAGTCCTATCGGAAGATGGGGCTGGTAATATACAAGTTATAACTAGGTTAACTTTTACTTACATTAAAAGTTTTATTTGTGCGATTCAAATTAACTTGATAATTAGATTTTATTTAATTTAATTTTTATTAATTAATTTAATTTATAGAAATAACTTTTGTTTTAGTATTTTTTAATGAATAAATTTTTTTATATTTATAGTTTATTTTACTGTAAAGGTTTATAATAATTACTATAAAAGTATAATTTATTATTTGTACCTTTTGTATCAGGGTTTATTTATAATATTTTAATTATATTAAATATCCCGAATTTAAAAGAGATATATATGAATTGTTATTTAATGTGGAAAAATTATTAATAAATTATATATAGATGTTATATGCTATTCATTTTTAAATATCTGGTTTCTTAATAATTGAATTTAATTCAGGATTAATAAATTCCAACAGATCAATTTATTTTTGTTGTAATTCTTAATCTAAAATGTAAGGGGATAAGCTCTTATTCATTATTCTATAAACTTTATTTTTATATAGATTTTGTAGGATTAGAAATTTTCATCATTTATTTTGTTATAATTATATTTATATATATATTTATTTATTTGTGTTTTAGATATTTATTAAGAATTACTAATTAATTATAAATTAGTAGATATAATGATAAAATTAGTAAATAATAGTAATTTAATATATAGGAATTCGGCAAATATATTCTTCACCTGTTTAACAAAAACATGTCTTAATGTTTTAAATATTAAGTCTGGCCTGCTCAATGATATTATATTAAATAGCCGCAGTATTTTGACTGTGCGAAGGTAGCATAATCATTTGTCTTTTAATTGAAGGCTTGTATGAATGGTTGGATGAGGGAATAGCTTTCTTTATATTAAATATTGAATTTAATTTTTTAGTTAAAAAGCTTAAATATTTAAGTGGGACGAGAAGACCCTATAGAATTTTAATAATAATTTATTAAATAATAATTTTGGGTAGTACTTTTATTAATAATTTATTATTTTTGTTGGGGTGACAGTGAGATTTAATTAACTCTCATAATATAATTTATTAAAAATAAATATATTTAAAGATCCTATATTAAGGATAATTAGATTAAATTACCTTAGGGATAACAGCGTAATTTCTTTGGAGAGTTCTTATCAATAAAGAAGTTTGCGACCTCGATGTTGGATTAAAATTAGATTTAAGTGCAGCAGCTTAATTTCTAGGTCTGTTCGACCTTTAAAATTTTACATGATCTGAGTTCAGACCGGCGTGAGCCAGGTCGGTTTCTATCTTTTTATTAATTATTTACAAATTAGTACGAAAGGACCATTTGTGACAATTATTTTGTTAAAATTGATTATCTTTAAAAACTATTTTGGCAGATTAGTGCAGTAAATTTAGAATTTATTTATGTAATGAATATTACAAATAGTATTGATATTCTTGATTTATTTATTAATAATTATTTGTGTGTTGATTTGTGTTTCTTTTGTTACTTTATTAGAACGAAAAGTTCTAGGTTATATTCAGCTTCGTAAAGGTCCTAATAAGTTGGGTTTTATAGGTATTTTACAGCCTTTTTCTGATGGTATTAAATTATTCTTTAAAGAACAAACTTTTCCATATAAATCAAATTTTATAATTTATTATATTTCTCCAGTGTTTTTGCTAATACTTTCTTTTTTATTATGATCATTATTTCCTTTTTTGTTTAATGTATTTAATTTTAATTATGGTATTTTATTTTTTATAGTATGTACAGGTATAGGTGTTTATGGTATTATGCTTTCAGGTTGATCATCTAATTCAAATTATGCACTTTTAGGTAGTCTTCGTTCTGTAGCTCAGGTTATTTCTTACGAAGTTAGAATAATTATAATTATGTTATGTATTATTATTTTTGTGTTTAGATACAATTTATTAGATATAATATATTATCAGAATTTAATTTGGTTTATTTTTATATGTTTCCCTTTATTTTTTTGTTGAGTGTCTTCATGTTTAGCGGAAACTAATCGATCTCCTTTTGATTTTGCTGAAGGTGAAAGTGAACTTGTTAGAGGATTTAATGTGGAATATAGAAGAGGGGGATTTGCTTTTATTTTTTTATCTGAATATATAAATATTATTTTTATAAGTTTAATAACTGTTATTATTTTTTTGGGTTGTGATTTATGACCTTTGATATTTTATATTAAGATTATAATAATTGTTTTTTGATTTATTTGAGTACGAGGAGTTTTACCTCGATTTCGATATGACAAATTAATATATTTAACATGGAAACTATTTTTGCCACTTTCTTTAAACTTTTTCTTGTTTTATTTGTCTTTATTAGTTTATATAATTATATAATATTAATTCATTAAATTAAGTATAAATAAAGTCAATGAAAGAATTTAACTTTCATTATATACTTTCAAAGTATAAGTTTATCTAAAACTTATTGACTAATTTATTCTAATAGTTTATCTCATATTTTTATTGTAATAGGATTAATTAAGAAGTATATAAAATATAATACTGTTAGGATTTGCCCTGTAAAAATATAAGGTTCTTCTGCTGGTCGTGCACCAATTCATGTTAATAAAATAATAATAGTAACTATAAATCAGAATAGACTTTTTCTTATAGGATAAAATGTATTTCCTTGAAATTTTCTTTTATTAATGATTATAGGTAAAAGAATAATTAGGATTGATATTAATATTGCAATTACCCCTCCTAACTTATTAGGAATTGATCGTAAAATTGCATAAGCAAATAAAAAGTATCATTCTGGTTGAATATGTACAGGGGTAACTAAAGGATTAGCTGGAATGAAATTTTCTGGATCTCCTAATGTTCGAGGTTCTAATAAAATTAATAAAGAAAATATAAATAAAGTGATTATTATTCCTATTAAGTCTTTAATAGAAAAGTAAGGGTGAAATGGTGATTTATCATAATTAGAATTTAATCCTAGAGGATTATTACTTCCTGTTTGATGTAGAAATAATAGGTGGATAATAACCATAGCTGCAATAATAAATGGTAAAAGAAAATGTAGGGTGAAAAATCGTGTTAATGTAGCATTATCTACGGAAAATCCTCCTCATAGTCATATAACTAATGTTTTTCCTAAGTAAGGAACGGCAGATAATAAATTAGTGATTACTGTTGCACCTCATAAAGATATTTGACCTCAGGGTAATACATATCCTAAAAATGCTGTACCCATAATTAATAATAATAATAAGGTTCCAACAGATCAAGTTATATGTAATTTGTAAGATCCATAATATAATCCTCGACCAATATGTAAATATAAACAAATAAAAAATAAGGAAGCCCCATTGGCATGGGTATATCGTATTAATCATCCATTATTTACATCACGGCAGATATGGACTACTCTTGAGAAAGCTAATTCAATATTAGCAGTATAATGTATAGCTAAAAATAATCCTCTGATGATTTGAATTATTAAACATATACCTAGTAGGGATCCGAAATTTCATCATAATGAAATAGGAGATGGTGAAGGTAAATCAATTAATGATCTATTAATAATTTTAAATAATGGGTGTGTTTTTCGTATAGGTTTATTCATAATTTTTTATTCGTAAAGGTCCTTCAGTTACTTTAGCAATATTTGAAACTACAATTATTGTCAATAAAAGATAAATAATTATTATTAAGGTTATTTTTGCTGTTATTATATTGAAAATTTTAATTAATCTAATTTGATCATTTCTAATCAGATTATTATTAAAATATTTAATATCTAAATAATATAATAAAATAAAACTGATTATTATAAGTGCGGAAGAAATTATTATTATAATAACCGGTGAATTAAATTTTTCATTTCTAGCAATTCTTGCTATATAAATAAATAATACCAAAGCGCCTCTTAATATAATAATAATAACAATATATGAAAATAAAAATGATTCTATTATATATCCAATAATAATAGATGTAATTAATGTTTGTATAATTAAAATTAATCCTATTCTTAGAGGATGATTTAATGTTAATAAAATTAAAGAAATTGTAATTATAAAGGATAATATTATGTTCAATACAGTAAATAGTTTATTTAAAATATTAATTTTGGAGATTAAAGATAAGTTATACTTTTTACTGAAGTTTTAAAGGTAAATTCCCTATTTATGATTTACAAAATCATTGTTTTTAATTAAACTATTAAAACTTATTTTATTAGAATATATTATTTTGTTTAGTTTTTTAAGTGGAGTAGTTGTTTTTTGTTCTACTCGTAAACATCTTTTGCTTTCTTTATTGAGACTAGAATTTCTTGTTTTGTGTGTATTTTTATTATTATTTTTAGTAATATACAATTATGGATATGAATTATATTTATTATTATTATTTTTAGTATTTACTGTCTGTGAAGGTGCTTTAGGTTTATCAATTTTAGTGAGATTAGTTCGAGGGCATGGTAATGACTATTTATCAAGTATATCTATATTAACATGATAAAATATATTTTTATACTTTTGTTTTTAATCCCCTTAGTTAAAAGTTATTGATTAATTAATAGTTTATTTATAATTATATGTTTTATATTTATTTATTTAAATATTTCTTATGATTTTGTTTCTCCTTCAGGAGTCTTTTTTGGCACAGATATTCTTTCTTATAGATTAATTGGATTGACTTATTTTATTATTTTTTTAATAATGATAGCTAGTTATAAAATTTATAATAATAATGAAAAAGTAACTTTTTTTTTATGTGTAATATTAATAATAATGTTCTCACTATTGTTAACTTTTTCATCTTTAAATATATTTATTTTTTATATTTCATTTGAAAGATCATTAATCCCCACCCTTTTTTTGATCTTTGGGTGGGGATATCAGCCTGAACGAATTTCAGCTGGTTATTATTTATTATTTTATACTTTATTTGCTTCTTTACCTTTATTATTGGGTATTTTTTATATCAATTCGTTGGTTTATTCATTAGATTTTTGGTTAATTTCATTGGATAATTTGAATCTTTATTTATATTTATCCATAATTTTAGCGTTTTTGTTTAAAATACCTGTTCCTTTTTTTCACTTTTGGCTTCCTAAGGCTCATGTTGAGGCTCCAATTTCCGGATCAATAATTTTAGCTGCTATTTTACTTAAGATAGGAGGTTATGGGTTAATTCGTGTTTATTTATTTATAGGTTCATATTCAGTTAAGTATAATTATTTCTGAATGGTTTTAAGTTTATGAGGTGCATTGATAGTTAGATTTTTATGTATATTTCAGGTTGATATTAAATCTATTATTGCTTATTCTTCTGTAGCTCATATATCTTTGGTTATTTGTGGTATTATAAGATACAGCTTTTATGGATTTGTGGGTTCTTTGATTATAATGATTGGTCGTGGTTTTTGTTCTTCTGCTCTTTTTTGTTTGGCTAATATTATTTATGAACGTAGACATAGTCGTAGATTATTTATTAATAAGGGTTATTTGTCTGTCATACCTAGATTAACAATGTTTTGATTTCTTCTTTGTGCTAATAATATATCTTCTCCTCCTTCTTTAAATTTGTTAGGAGAAATTTATTTAATTAATTCAATTATTTCTTGGGATTATATAACTTTTATTTTTTTAGGGATTTTATCTTTTATAAGATGTTGTTATAGAATTTATTTATTTTCTATGACTCAGCATGGTTATATATATAGAGGTTTTTCTTATATAAATAGTGTTAATATCCGTGAATATATATTAATTATTTTTCATTTTATTCCTCTTAATTTACTTGTCTTAAAGTTTGATACTTTTTCTTTATTCTTTTAAAGGATTTATGATAGTTTAAATTTGAGAATAATAATTTGTGGTATTATTGGTGAAATATATTTCTCTAAATCCATTTTTATTAATTTATATAAGTTTTGATCAATAATTTTATTGGTTTTAGGTATAATTTTTATATATTTTGGATTGATTTTTTTGTATGATAATTATTCAGTTTTATTAGGCTGGGAAATTATTACATTGAATTCTTCTTATTTATCTATGTCAATTTATTTTGACTGGATATCTTTATTGTTTATAGGAGGTGTTTTATTTATTTCTTCCATAGTTATTTTATATAGTTCTTCTTATATGGGTGCTGATTTGTTTAAAGTGCGATTTTTATTTATTGTTTTGTTATTTGTCTTATCTATAATATTTTTGATTATTAGTCCTAATTTAATTAGAATTTTATTAGGATGAGATGGTTTAGGTTTAGTATCTTATTGTTTAGTTATTTATTATCAAAATGTAAAGTCTTATAATGCGGGAATATTAACTATTTTGAGTAATCGTATTGGAGATGTTTCTATTTTAATTGGTATTGCTTGATTATTTAATATGGGTAGTTGAAATTATATTTATTATTTAAGTTACCTTGATTCTGATATTTCTTTTTGATTATTGAATTTAATTGTTTTATCTGCTTTTACTAAGAGTGCACAAATTCCTTTTTCTTCTTGGTTACCTGCTGCAATAGCAGCACCTACACCTGTTTCTGCGTTGGTCCATTCTTCTACTTTAGTGACTGCAGGAGTTTATTTATTAATTCGATTTAGAGATTTATTATATACTTATAATTTAGATTTTTTCTTATTGATTTCTTGTTTAACAATATTTATATCTGGATTAGCGGCTAACTTTGAATATGACTTAAAGAAAATTATTGCTTTATCAACATTAAGACAATTAGGATTAATAATAAGAGTTTTATTTATAGGTTTTTGTTCTTGTGCTTATTTTCATATGTTAACTCATGCCTTTTTTAAGGCATTAATGTTTTTATGTGCTGGTTTGATTATTCATTGTATAAATGATTCTCAGGATATTCGTCATATGGGTAATTTAATTAATTGTATTCCTTTTACTTGTTCTTGCTTTTGCATTTCTAATTTATCTTTATGTGGTTTTCCTTTTTTATCAGGTTTTTACAGAAAGGATTTAGTTTTAGAATATATAACCTATAATTACACTAATTTTTATATTTATATATTATTTTTCTTATCTGTTGGTCTTACTGTTTGTTATAGAATACGTTTAGTGTATTTTTGTTTTAGTGATTCTAATGGTTTAATATCAACTGTTAATTATAACGAAGACTATACTATACTTATTTCTTTAATTTTGTTAACTATTATATCTATTGTCAGAGGTAGAGTTTTAAGTTGATTAATTTTTCCTTATCCATATATTTTATGTTTTCCTTTAATTTTAAAGTTACTTCCTTTATTATTTGTTTTCTTAGGGGGTTGATTAGGTTATATATTATCATTAATGTATACATATGATAATATCTTTGGATTATATTATAATTATATAGTTGAATTTATAGGAAATATATGATTTATACCTAATTTTAGAACTTATATAATTTATGACAAGTCATTTGTTTATTCTAAAATAAGATATTCTTTTATGGATAGAAGATGGGGTGAATATATTGTTTCAGGTTCTTTGCCTAATAGAGTAAATTACTTAAGTTCTTTTTATTCTTTGTATCATAATAATAGAGTAAAAATTTATTTGATTAGTTTTATCTTTATAATATTTATTATAATATTAATTTACTTGGATATCTTAAGTTTAAAGTATAACTCTGAAGAAGTTATTATAGGTTATTACCTTCCAGGTATTTATAAAGATAAAATCTTATTTTCTCATTGAAAATGAGGGGTTTTTCTTAAACTATATAAATAAGAGAAAAACGGATTTTAACCGCTTTAAAAGATAGTTAGCAGCTTCTTTTAGAATCATCATTCTCTTTTAATCGGATTTATACAATCATTAATCCCATTAACAATGGAAAGCCTCTATTTTGGCTTCGATTAATCAGATAAGGGAAATGATTCCATGATTTAGGTCGAAACTAAATGTAAAATTTTACTTCATTATCTTTATATTGTTGAGGTAGACTATTCTTAAATTTTTAGTATCTTTTAATTGCAAATTAAATGTTATATTTTAAACTACAACCCCTATAAAATTTTTAATTGGCTCATTTTAATACACCATTATTTCATTCATGATATAATCCAATAATAAGAATAATAATAAATAATGAAATTGTAATAATTCAGGTTCTTCTTATTCTTCATTTTATTGTTAAAATAATAGGTAATATAATGGCGATTTCAATATCAAAGATTAAAAAAAGAACAGCAATTAAAAAGAATTGAATAGAAAAAGGAGATCGTGCTGATCTTTTAGGATCAAATCCACATTCAAATGGGGATCTTTTTTCTTGATCTTTTTTTGATCTTTTAGAGATTAAAGTACATATTATTATTATAACAATGGCAACTGTTATAGCTAAAATTATATTAATTAAAATTATAAATATTATCTTTTCTTTACTTAAAGATCTTTTGATTGGAAGTCAAATATATTATATATACTAAAAAGATTTATTTATTATCTACCTCATCAGTAAATAGAAATATAAAGGAATAATCAGACTACATCTACAAAATGTCAGTATCAGGCTGCTGCTTCAAATCCAAAATGGTGGTTACTTGAAAAGTGACATTTAATATGTCGTATTAGGCAAACAGATAAGAAAATAGTTCCAATAATTACGTGTAATCCATGAAATCCAGTTGCTATATAAAAGCATGATCCATAAATTGAGTCTCTAATACAAAATCTAGCTTCACTATATTCATAAGCTTGTAAAATGGTAAAGTAAATACCTAATAATACAGTTAATGTTAATCTTTTAGTTGTTTCTGAATAATTATTATTTATTAATCTGTGGTGGGCTCAGGTTACTGTTATTCCTGAACATAATAGAATTATTGTATTTAATAATGGAATTTCTATAGGATTGAATACAATAATACCCTTTGGAGGTCATATTATTCCAATTTCAACAGTTGGGGCTAATCTTCTATGAAAAAATCCTCAGAAAAAAGAGATAAAGAGAAATACTTCTGAAATAATAAATAGAATTATTCCAATCTTTAAACCATTAGTAACTTTAATGGTGTGATGCCCTTGAAATGTAGCTTCTCGAACAATATCTCGCCATCATTGAATTATTGTTAATAATAAAATTGTAACACCTAAAAAGAATAAGTATATTTCGTTTTTATGGAATCATAGTACCCTACCTGATGTTAAAGCTATAGCTCCAATAGATCCAGTTAAAGGTCATGGGCTATAATCAACTAAATGATAAGGGTGATTTTTGTGTATTTTCATATTTTATAAATTTAATGTATAACTTCTCTAGAATATAATGTTGTTAATACTGAAAATACATAAGCTTGAATGATTGCTACGGCTGATTCAAATAATATTAATATTATTTGTACTAAAATGATTATAGATAAAATAATATTATTAACATCAGTAGATTTATTTCCTAGTAGTCTTATTAATAAATGCCCAGCAATTATATTTGCAGTTAGACGTACTGCTAAACTTCCTGGTCGAATAATATTTCTAATAGTTTCAATTAATACTATAAAAGGTATAAGTATTCTAGGAGTTCCTCTAGGAACTAAATGTGCAAATATATAGTTTGTATTTTTAAATCATCCAAAGATTATAAGTCTTAATCATAAAGGAAGAGCTAGTGCTAGTGAAAATGCTAGGTGTCTTGATCTAGTGAAAATATAAGGTATTAACCCTATAAAATTATTTATTAAAATAAATATAAATAATGAAATTGTGATTAAAGTTATCCCTTCTGAGTTTTTTCCTAATAATAGTTTAAATTCATTATGTAATTTTTGAGTGATATTATTAAATATTGTTATTGTTCGATTGGGTAATATTCAGAAAGGGTAAGGAATAATTATTAATCCTAAGAAAGTTCTTATTCAATTTAAGGAATAATTGATTGATGTTGAGGGATCAAAAGTTGAAAATAAATTTGTTATCATGCTCAATTTAATTGGGAAGATTTTTTGCTTATTTTGTTTTTTTTATTGATGCTTTTTCCTGAATTAAAATAAATTATAATATTAAATATTATAAACGTAATTATAAATGTGATAAAGAGAATTTCTCATCATAAAGGAGCTATTTGTGGCAATAAAGATTATTTAATAAATTAAATATTTTTAATTTGACAAATTAATGTTTTTATAAACTAAATCTTTTGTCATTAAGAGTATTTTTAAATTACTATTATTTGGTTTAAGAGACCAATGCTTAAAACTTCAGCCACTTAATGATACTGAATTAATTCATTTTAAGAAATTTTCTGTTGTAGTTCTTTCGATTACAATTGGTATAAATCTATGATTTGCACCACAAATTTCTGAACATTGGCCATATATAATACCAGGACGATTAATATTAATAGTTCCTTGATTAAGTCGTCCTGGTACTGCATCAATTTTAATTCCTAATGCGGGCACTGCTCATGAGTGTAAGACATCAGCTGCTGTTACTACTACTCGTGTTTGTGTATTTATTGGTAATACTGTACGATTATCAACATCTAGAAGTCGAAAATCTTCTGGGTTTAATTCATTAGTTGGTTTTATATATGAATCAAATTCAGTATCTCTAAAATCTGAATATTCATATCTTCAATATCATTGGTGACCAATAACTTTTAGTGTAATTGATGGATTATTAATTTCATCAATTATATATAATAGTCGTAATGATGGTAATGCAATAAAAATTAATGTAATTGCTGGTAATATAGTTCAAATCAATTCAATTGTTTGTCCTTCTAATAAATATCGATTAATTAATGTACTTTTTGTTAATCTAATTATAATGTAGGCTACTATAATTGTAATTATAGATAAAATTATAATTGTATGATCATGGAAGAATGTAAGTTGTTCTATTAATGAAGAGTTTGCGTCTTGGGTTATTATATTTCCTCAGGTTGCAATTTCTAATAAAAGATGAAAATCTTTATATATGAAGCTTAAATTCATTGCACTAATCTGCCATATTAGAAGATTGATGTTATGATAGGAATTTCATTATATGAATGTTCAGCTGGGGGTGTTTTTTGTAATCATTCAATTCTTGTTGATATATTTTCTCTGAATAATAATACTCGTTTTGATATAATTCTTTCTCATAGGATTATAATGAATAATATAATACCAATTATTGATATAATTCTTCCAATTGATGAGATAATATTTCATCCTGTATATCTATCTGGATAGTCAGAGTATCGACGAGGCATACCTCTTAATCCTAAAAAATGTTGAGGAAAAAATGTAATATTAACTCCTAGAAATATAATAATAAATTGAATTTTTAATCATTTAGGATTTATTGTTAATCCTGTAAATAGAGGAAATCATTGAATAAATCTTCCTATAATAGCGAATACTGCTCCCATTGATAATACATAGTGAAAATGTGCAACTACATAATAAGTATCATGTAAAATAATATCGATAGAAGAATTAGCTAGAATAACTCCTGTTAAACCTCCAATAGTAAATAAGAAAACGAAACCCAAAGCTCATAATATTGATGGTGAATAATTTATTTTAACTCCATGTATTGTAGCTAATCATCTAAAAATCTTAATACCTGTTGGTACTGCAATAATTATAGTTGCAGAAGTAAAGTAAGCTCGAGTATCTACATCTATTCCAACAGTAAATATATGGTGTGCTCAAACAATAAACCCTAAGATTCCAATTGCTAATATTGCATAAATTATACCAATATTTCCAAATGTTTCATTTTTTCCTCTTTCTTGACTAATAATATGGGAAATTAATCCAAATCCTGGTAAAATTAGGATATATACTTCTGGGTGACCAAAGAATCAAAATAAATGTTGATATAGAATAGGATCTCCTCCTCCTGAAGGATCAAAGAAGGATGTATTAAAATTTCGATCAGTTAATAATATAGTGATAGCTCCTGCTAATACAGGTAATGATAATAATAATAATAATGCTGTAATTCCAACAGATCAAACAAATAAGGGAATTCGTTCAGGAGTTATCCCTGCAGGGCGTATATTAATAATGGTTGAAATGAAATTTACTGCACCTAGAATTGAGGAAACACCTGCTAAGTGTAATGAAAAAATAGCTAGATCTACTGATGCACCTCTATGTGATAAATTTCTAGATAAAGGAGGATAAACTGTTCAACCAGTACCGGCACCTGATTCAGCTAATCTTCTTACTATTAATAATGTTAGAGAAGGGGGTAATAATCAAAATCTTATATTATTTATTCGAGGAAATGCTATATCAGGTGCTCCAATTATTAAAGGTACTAGTCAATTACCAAATCCACCAATTATAATAGGCATAACTATAAAGAAAATTATTACGAATGCGTGTGCTGTAACTACAACGTTATAGATTTGATCATCTCCAATAAATCTACCTGGTTGACCTAATTCAATTCGAATAATTAAACTTATTGCTGATCCTACTATTCCTGCTCATATACCAAATAAGAAATATAAAGTTCCAATATCTTTGTGGTTAGTTGAATATAATCATTTATTCAAAATTTGATAGAGTGACTGAATTATAGGTGATAAATTGTAAATTTATTTATGGCTAGAAGGCCCTCTATCATTTTTATTAGCTTTATAGTCAATATAATATGATATTAGACTGCAATTCTAAAGTAGGCTATTTGCCTAAAGCTTATATATAATATATTTTTAACTTTGAAGGTTAATAGTTTATATTTAACTTAAAGCTTTAAATTTAATATAATATAATATATTAAATTACCAACTATTAAAATATTTCTAAAACTAAAATTAAAGGTAAACTAAGATTAATTATTATTGTAAAAAATGTTAAAGGTTTAATTTTGTAGTAAATATTTGATCACTTGATTGATGAATTATAAGAAAGATATATATTTATTATAACTCGTAAATAATATATTAATGTAATTAATCTACATATAATTATAAATAAAATTATAATGATTTCATAGTTATTTATTATACTTTGAATGGTTATTCATTTAGGTAAAAATCCAATAAAAGGAGGTAAACCTCCTATTCTTAATATTATAATAAATAAACTGATTTTTTCTGTGTCACTTATATTTATTCTTGATACTTGATTAATAAAATATATTTTATAATTTATAAATATTATACATATTAATGAAACTATTATACTATAAATTATAAGATAAATAATTCATAAATTTATAGATTTATTAATAGCTAATATTCACCCTAAATGATTAATTGAAGAGTATCCTATTATTTTTCGCAGTGATGATTGATTAATCCCTCCTAGTCTTCCAATTCCAACAGATCAAATAATTGATAAATTAATGATACTTCTGGTGTTTAAATTACTTATTATAAATAAGGGGGCAATTTTTTGTCATGTTATTAGAATAATACATTTTCTTCATTCTATTTTTGACATAATTTCAGGCAATCATATATGGAATGGTGCGGCTCCTAATTTGATTAGTAGACTAATATTAATTATTATAAAAATATTATTATTGATTACTAAATATTTGTATAATAATAGTATCACTATTATAATTAATAATATACTACTAATTCTTTGAACTAGAAAATAAATTATAGCAGCTTCTGATCTTGATTTATTAATTTTATCTACAATTAAAGGAATAAAGGATATTATATTTAATTCTAGGCCGATTCATATACTAATTCAATTATTAGAGGAGAGAGTAATTATAGTTCTAATAGCTAAAGTTAATATAAATAATCATCTTCTTTTTTTTATATTTATTAGAGAGGAGAGGTTTATTCTCTATAAACAGGGTATGAACCTGGTAGCTTAATTTAGCTTACCTTTCTTTTTCTATATTTAAGTGTTTGATGCATTGAGAATTTTGATTTCTCAGGTCTTGGTTTAATTCCAAGAAATATAATAAGAGTATAAATTTATACATATTCTATTCTATCAAAATAGTCCTATTAAGTCAGGCATCTTATC